GTTAATATATGCTCTAAAGTTGAAAATATCATAAAAATTTTAAAAAGGAGGAATCCTGAAATATAAAGCAGGAGTTGAATTCATTCTAGAATTTATAATATATTGTATCTATTTTCGAAGAGAAGGTCTGCCGCCACTCGGACTCGAACCGAGATGCTCTCGCACTGCTTCCTAAGAGCAGCGTGTCTACCGATTTCACCATAGCGGCTTGTTCGAATTCATAATAGCCTATTCATAGTCAATCGTCGAGATTTAAGGAGTCAACTAAATGAAATCTTTTTAGTCAAAATGAAAATGGATGAATAAAACTTTGTTCAAATACAAATTCGAAGGTTCATTATTAGGGGGTATGGGTTTTATTTACCTTAGTGATTTGGTGTAGTTTATGCTCTTCTATAATTCAATAGAATCGAACTATTGAAACTATAAACTTCAACCCTCTAGTTATTGATAGAACTATAAAAGATTTCTTTGCTTTTTTTTCATAAAAGATTTATCATTTATATTATTTCCTAAAAGTGAAAAAATGTATTTTACCAATGAACAAAAAATAAGACCCCCTTTTATTACTCAAAACTTGCACATTAATTCGGACAAAAAATTCCAGGCTTTTGTCGGTTGGGTTGAAAGAGACATATATGGGAAATTTATATATTCTAATAGATTAATTCAGAGAAATTCAGATAAATAAGAAGTCAGAAAGTTACACAAAAAATTTTCAAAATAAATGAATAAATTAATTTCAACGATGTATTAATTTTAACTAAAGATCTCTTTTTTACCCTTCTTCAATATATATATATATTTATAGATATATAGAAAAACGTCGATTATTGTAATTGTGACAAATAGGTTGATGGGGAAAAAAGATTCCCCCATCTCCAAAACAAGAAAATATACTAACAATATACTAACACAGGCTCAAGTTTTGTATCTTGTCTTTATTCTTTTTTCAAAAGCTTTTTATAATTTACTAACCCCTAAACCGAAGAATTATTATTATACATATCCTAATAGCGAAGCGAGTTCTAGTTCAGATTGATTAGCCACAAACAATAGGTTTGTTGATTTCCTATTAAGAATGAAATGGGCCTATTTTTATATTCGGATTATTCCAATGTTTTATTTTATGACTTTTTTTGTCGCACAAAAAAACTTTTTGAGTTTCCGGTAGAAAGAGATTTACCTAATGACAACGCTTTTAAGGCTGCCCAATATCCCTTCCCTTTCCAAATATTTTTACGAATACGCTTTTTTGATATAGAAGTACGTTTTTTTGGAACTGCCATTTAAAAATTAAGAGGTTACTCGTTGTTATAGTTGGATGTGAAAGACATCTATTGGTCAAAACGAATATATTCATTATCTAGTTATTTTCTAGATAATAATTAGATAAGATATTATATATTATCTAGAGAAAACAAAAAAATATATATATATAGATAAAAAATATGCGAAAATTGTACAAAATCTTACTATAAAAATATAATTTAATTTTTCTATTAATTGGTCAAACTTGAGTAAAGAATACTTCGAAATTCCATTTTAAAATTCGAATCAAACTAGTAATTAAAGTAATGAATCTGTTAAAAGATACACGTTTTGTTAAAAAAAATCTTCGTTATTTTTTTATTAAATTTGATTTAATTTTACCCCCTTTTTTGATAAATATAAAAATAAATCTTATAGAAAATATAAAATGTTAGATATTATAGCGTTTCCTATAAATGTTTTTTTTATTGAAACGGAAACAACTAATCAATCAGTTTCATACTGAAACTAGTTAATGATTTGGAACAAACTGACTAAAAAGCGAGAGTCGTACAAAAATTGTACCTTAGTTAATCCTATGATTCATATCGATTCATATCAGATTTATTTTTAGTGTAATTTTTTATCATTACTTTATGAATATAAAGTGATTTAATAATAATGAAATTTTGTATTTTCGTTTTTTTAAGAAAAATCTTAGTTAATAACTAAATTCGCTTTTTATGAGCAAGTAGGTCATATCATTTGACCAATTGTAACTTCTTTATTTTAATATTTAAAGTATTTTGGAAAGACCCAGATAATAAATATATAAAATAATAAATATATAAAATTCGAAAAATATCTTTAAGTTAGTACATCTCTTGATTTTTTTATTGACCCCTTTTGTTTTGAAATTGAAAGGGGGTAGGATCCGGTAAATCGGAAACAATCAATTAAGAATAAAAAAACTTTTTTATGGAACAGACATATCAATATTCGTGGATAATACCTTTCCTTCCACTTCCAGTTCCTATGTTAATAGGAGCGGGACTTCTTCTTTTTCCGTCGGCAACAAAAAGTCTTCGCCGTATGTGGGCTTTTCAAAGTGTTTTTTTGTTAAGTATAGTCATGATTTTTTCGATCAATCTGTTTATTCAGCAAATAAATGGCAGTTCTATCTATCAATATGTATGGTCTTGGATCATTAATAATGATTTTTCTTTAGAATTCGGTTACTTGATCGACCCGCTTACTTCTATTATGTCAATATTAATCACTACTATTGGAATTATGGTTCTTATTTATAGTGATAATTATATGTCGTATGATCAAGGATATTTGAGATTTTTTGCTTATATGAGTTTTTTCAGCACTTCTATGTTAGGATTAGTTACTAGTTCTAATTTGATACAAATTTATATTTTTTGGGAATTGGTAGGAATGTGTTCATATCTATTAATAGGGTTTTGGTTCACACGGCCTGTTGCTGCAAATGCTTGCCAAAAGGCATTTGTAACTAATCGTGTTGGGGATTTTGGTTTATTATTAGGAATTTTAGGTTTTTATTGGATAACAGGGAGTTTCGAATTTCGAGATTTATTCAAAATATTCAATAACTTGATTTATAATAATCATAATGAAGTCAATTTTTTATTTGTTACTTTCTGTGCCGTTCTATTATTTACCGGTGCGGTTGCTAAATCTGCACAATTTCCCCTTCATGTATGGTTACCGGATGCCATGGAGGGGCCTACCCCTATTTCGGCTCTTATACATGCTGCTACTATGGTAGCTGCGGGCATTTTTCTTGTAGCTCGGCTTATTCCTCTTTTCATAGTCATCCCTCACATAATGAATTTCATCTCTTTGGTAGGAGTAATAACAATATTATTCGGGGCTACTTTTGCCCTTGCTCAAAAAGACATTAAGAGAGGTTTAGCCTATTCCACAATGTCTCAATTGGGTTATATGATGTTAGCTCTAGGTATGGGGTCTTATCGAAGTGCTTTATTTCATTTGATTACTCATGCTTATTCGAAAGCATTATTATTTTTAGGATCCGGATCCGTTATTCATTCAATGGAAACTATTGTTGGATATTCTCCACATAAAAGTCAGAATATGGTTTATATGGGGGGTTTAACAAAACATATCCCAATTACCAAAACCGCTTTTTTATTAGGTACACTTTCTCTTTGTGGTATTCCGCCTCTTGCTTGTTTTTGGTCCAAAGATGAAATTCTTAATGATACTTGGTTGTATTCACCAATTTTCGCAATAATAGCTTGGTTTACAGCGGGATTAACTGCATTTTATATGTTTCGAATCTATTTACTTACTTTTGAAGGACATTTAAACGTTCATTTTCAAAATTATAGTGGCAAAAAGAATACTCCCTTCTATTCAATATCTCTATGGGGTAAAGAAGATTCAAAAAGAATTAACAAAAATTTTCGTTTATTAACAATGAAAAATCATGATATTTTTTCTTTTTTTTCAAAAAAAACGTATCTAATTGATCAGAATGCAAGAAACATCACACAACCTTTTATTACTATTACCCGTTTTGGAAATAAGAAGTTTTTTTCGTATCCTTATGAATCGGATAATACTATGTTATTTCCTATACTTGTATTGGTTCTATTTACGTTGTTCGTTGGATCCCTCGGAATTCCTTTCAACCAAGAAGGATTGTATTTGGACATATTATCAAAATGGTTAACTCCGTCTATAAACCTTTTACATCAAAATTTGAATAATTCAATAGATTGGTATGAATTTTTGAAAGATGCTATTTTTTCAGTTAGTATAGCTCTTTTTGGAATATTTATAGCCTTTTTTTTATATAAACCTGTTTATTCATCTTTGCAAAATTGGGACTTAATTAATTCTTTTGTTAAAACAGATCCTAAAAGAATTCTTTTGGACAAAATAATAAATGGTATATATGATTGGTCATATAATCGTGGTTACATAGATGCTTTTTATGCAAGATTCTTTATTGGGGGAATAAGAGGATTGGCCAAGTTAACTTCTTTTTTTGATAGACGAGTAATTGATGGAATTACTAATGGAGTTGGTGTTTTGAGTTTCTTTGTAGGCGAGGGTATCAAATCTGTAGGTAGTGGGCGCATCTCTTCTTATCTTTTCTTGTATTTCTTTTTTGTAGCAATACTTTTATTAATTTACTACTTTTTTTATTTATATCTATAGTTTTTTTATATATCTAGTTTATTTATATCTATTTATATCTTATTTATATCTATTTATATCTTATTTATATCTATAGAATCTATAGACAGGAATTCCAATTCGGTAATAAGTTTGTATGACCATCTAGGGACTTTTTTACTGATTTCTTTTATTACAAATTTTTGTTTTGTTTTTTGACCATTAGGGCTAGTTAGAATTGTATTCAATAAAAATTTGTAAAATTTGGCTCTTTTTTCTGAACCAATCCTTCCTTGTTCTTTTTCTGAAAATAAAGAGAGGCCCTTCCAATTTAAACTCGATCCCGATTCTCTATCAAATTTACTGATTAAAGTAAATAAATGACGATTTTCCGTTGAAAAAGTTTTTTTATCAAATCGGTCTATTTTCTGTTCAACCTCTTGGTAATCAGTATCAGGAAGAAGGAGACTATGAATCTTATTAATTTCCATTGTCTCTATGAAATTTTCTAACGAAATTTTATTTATGATTGAAGGTGAAATTTTTTTTTTGATTGTTCCCCGATATAACCCATT